TCGGGCTATCCAATCTAATTCAGGACCCGGTAATTAAACACTACATTAGTAGTGGAAGGGAATCAAAAAATCTTTATATGAGAGCCCTTCCACCACTCATCTGTCCTTGAATCCTAGAGGCAAGGATTTAGAGCACTTTAGCTTTCGAGAGCCAAACTTCCAGATGTTTAGAACCAAGCAAGCAAGTCTCAAGAGTCCTTTTACTTTGTTTGTTTCTGCTGGGGAAAAATTCAGCGAGTTATATCAGCAAAACGAAATAAAAGATTTCGAGTTTTTTCTTGATCAGGCGACACCCGGATTTGAACTGGGGAAAAAGGATTTGCAGTCCCCCGCCTTACCGCTCGGCCATGCCGCCAAAATGTATGATACCCTACAAAATAGATGAAAAAAGTCTCCCTTTGTTTTGCGTCGAGTGGGGGGTTCCTAAACTTCTTTTTTATTGGACTTGCATCTTGAATCCCGTTTTCTTAAATTTAACCCCTGCCCGAAAAGAAAAAAATCCTTCGTTTTTTGGATTGGATCCATCCCTTCGGTTGTATGTATAGTATCTCAAAAACTAAATATCTAAAAATTTTCCCTCTCTTTTTTATATTGATATTGAAAAATGGAAAAACCAAATGTGGTTTTTCAGCCACAAAAGCCAAAATTTAGGACAAATTGGAACCATTAACTATTAAATGGGACTGTAAATTCATGAACGATTCTTGGATTTGAATCCAAAATTGTCTTTTCTTAATCCTAATCCTAATTCTAATTAGATAAGAAAATCCAAATTGATACATAACTAATCAATATTGATTCTTTTCCATAAAAAAAATCCTTTCCAATTTCCATTATAACAGCAAATAGAAGTATATGTAAACCCCAGAACATAAATTGTTATACAAATATCTAATTGGATATCATATCTATATATTATGATGACTATAGAGAATTATCAGTAAATTGTAGTGCTTCAATTTTTCATTCAATAGATGGAATAGAAAATGGAAATTTTGATATAGCATAGCACGCGCTGTCCCGAATAGAACTTCAATAAAGGAGGAAACATAGATAGCTATCTACACATGGTTAATAAATCCAAACTTTATTACTATGTTACGCCCTTCAATCGTATTCTACTAAAAAAAGGTAAAATAAAAGTATCTCTCTTTTATGCGAATCATTTGTTGAACAATAGAATCCATGAAAAAGTTAAGTGCTAAAAAAATATCAACTCTATATTTTTGATGATTATAATGTCTTTATATCATCGAACAGATTAAATCCGAATCCATTTCTTTTTCTGGTACCCAATCGGATTAGAGTATGTAATATCATAATAATGGTAGAAATGAAATCACTTTTTTTTTTTGATATTCTATCCAAAACTCCATAAGCCTAAGTGGCATTTATTAATTCCTTTCGATTTTGTATCTGTTACAAATTCCAATTTGAATATAAAATTGTCTTTATTCCTCCGTTCATATGCATTTCATACATTCCATATACGGGGTGAGTAAAATTTCATGTGATTCAGTAAACAAAATAGAAATTCCATCATTGCTAAATCAATCCATATGATTTGATGAAGAATGGGTCAATAATGGAATTTTTGGAGAAAAGGGAAATTCAAAATGCTCGGGGATGGAAATGATGAGGGAATGTCTACAATACCTGGGTTTAATCAGATACAATTTGAAGGATTTTGTAGATTCATTGATCAGGGCTTAACAGAAGAACTTTATAAGTTTCCAAAAATTGAAGATACAGATCAAGAAATTGAATTTCAATTATTTGTGGAAACATATCAATTGGTAGAACCTTTGATAAAAGAAAGAGATGCTGTATATGAATCACTCACATATTCTTCTGAATTATATGTATCCGCGGGATTAATTTGGAAAACCAGTAGGGATATGCAAGAACAAACTCTTTTTATTGGAAACATTCCTTTAATGAATTCCCTGGGAACTTCTATAGTAAATGGAATATACAGAATTGTGATCAATCAAATATTGCAAAGTCCCGGTATCTATTACCGGTCAGAATTGGACCATAACGGAATTTCGGTCTATACCGGGACCATAATATCAGATTGGGGAGGAAGATTAGAATTAGAGATTGATCGAAAAGCAAGGATATGGGCTCGTGTGAGTAGGAAACAGAAAATATCTATTCTAGTTCTATCATCAGCTATGGGTTCGAATCTAAGAGAAATTCTAGAGAATGTTTGCTATCCTGAAATTTTCTTGTCTTTCCTGAATGATAAAGAGAAAAAAAAAATTGGGTCAAAAGAAAATGCCATTTTGGAGTTTTATCAACAATTTGCTTGTGTAGGCGGAGATCCTGTATTTTCTGAATCCTTATGTAAGGAATTACAAAAAAAATTCTTTCAACAAAGATGTGAATTAGGAAGGATTGGTCGACGAAATATGAATCGGAGACTAAATCTTGATATACCTCAGAACAATACATTTTTGTTACCGCGAGATATATTGGCAGCTGCGGATCATTTGAT